TTGTATTTATTCTGACCTCCATACTTAGATCGAGATATTGGACATAGAATGCCAATCTTTAAAATGTAAAAAAAAAAGGAGTAATCAGCTGTGACACGTTCACTAAAAAAAAATCCTTTTGTAGCTAATCATTTATCGGGAAAAATTGAAAAACTTAACATGAGGGAGGAGAAAGAAATAATAGTAACTTGGTCTCGGGCATCTACCATTATACCCACAATGATTGGCCATACAATCGCTATTCATAATGGAAAGGAAAATTTACCTATTTATATAACAGATCGTATGGTAGGTCACAAATTGGGAGAATTCGCGCCTACTCTGACTTTCGCGAGACATGCAAGAAACGACAATAAATCTCGTCGTTAAATTATTTAAATTTAAATAATTTTTTTGAATATTAAATTTTAATAGAAAATACTAAAAAAGTACTTATCATTCATTGGTAGGGGATGACCTTATGATAAAGAACTGGAGTTCAGGTAGAGAAGAAAATAGAGAAATAAAAGTTTTAGCTCAACATATATGTATGTCTGTTTTAAAAGCGCAAAGAGTAATTGATCAGATTCGCGGACGTTCCTATGAGGAAACACTTATGATACTGGAACTCATGCCTTATCGAGCATCTTATCCAATTTTACAATTGGTTTATTCTGCAGCAGCAAACGCTAATCATAATATGGGTTTGAACGAAGCCGATTCATTCATTAGTAAAGCCGAAGTCAATAGGAGTGCTATTGTGAAAAAGTTAAGACCTCGGGCTCGGGGACGTAGTTATCCGATAAAAAAACCCACTTGTCATATAACAATTGTATTAAAAGAAAAATCTAAATCATTTTTAGATCGATCAATCTAAGATTTAGATTCATATTAAAAATATGAATGGAAAGAGAACATAATAGAAAAATATGGGACAAAAAATAAATCCACTTGGTTTCAGACTTGGTACAACCCAAAGTCATCGTTCCTTTTGGTTCGCACAAACAAAAAATTATTCCGTGGGTTTACAGGAAGATGAAAAAATACGGAATTGTATCAAGAACTATGTACAAAAAAATAGGAGAATATCCTCGGGTTTCGAAGGAATCGCACGTATAGGAATTCAAAAAAGAATCGATTTGATCCAGGTCATAATCCATATTGGATTCCCAAATTTATTAATAGAGGGCCAAACACGAGGAATAGAAGAATTACAGATGAATGTACAAAAGGAACTTCATTCTGTAAACCGGAAACTCAACATTGCTATCACAAGAATTGAAAAACCTTATGGACAACCAAATATTCTTGCAGAATATATAGCTTTACAGTTAAAAAATAGAGTTTCGTTTCGAAAGTCAATGAAAAAAGCTATTGAATTAACTGAACAAACAGATACAAAAGGAATTCAAGTAAAAATCGCAGGGCGTATCGACGGAAAAGAAATTGCACGTGTCGAATGGATCAGAGAAGGTAGGGTTCCCCTACAAACAATTCGCGCTAAAATTGATCATTGTTCCTATACAATTCGAACTATTTATGGAGTATTAGGCATCAAAATTTGGATATTTGTAAACGAGTTTGGATATTTGTAAACGAGAAATAATAGACCTTCATTTGTCTTGCCATTCTATCTAGTGATAGAACAAAAAATTACAAACTGTTTCATTCTTTTTCTGTTAAATCAAACAAAAATGAACAATTCTAATTCTATAAGGTTGAATAAAAATTCGATTGACCATTTAGTATAATTGCTATGCTTAGTGTGTGACTCGTTAGTTTTTTCTTTAGAGTTTAGGGTTGAGATTCAAAAAAAAAAAAAATAGACTAACCCCTACTATGAACTTAGTAACCATATAAATTAATAACCAACTTATTGCTTCGTATTGTCAAGATCCCAAGAAACAGTCACTATATGGGTGGATCGATCATATAGTTGTAGCAACTGAAATTTTTTCCATAAAAAAGAAATCTGATTATGGGCTGTGAAGCAAAAATAAAGGGATGTGGATAAATGGAAGGATGATAGAAAGAGAGAACAAAAATATCAATGATATATGATTCCAATATGTATGGTCTATGAATCAACTCATAAAAGACAGTGTGATAAAGCATTAATACTGATATAATCAGTACTGATATAAATATATAAATGAAATATAAATAAATAAAATAATAATAATATAAAAAAAAAAATAAATAAATAAATAATAAAGTAATAAATAATAAAGAATAAAGAGCCTCGGGTTAATAAAAACTGAGGAGATTGACTCGGGAACGAATTTTGCCGGAAGCTCCATTGCAGAGTTCAGGCCTAACCATTAATGGAGAAGCTATAGGAACGACGAAACCTGTGACTGCATAGGATTCTATTGAAAACGAATCCTAATAATTCATTGGGTGGGATGGCGGAATGAACCAATCAAAAATTGATTTATTCTGAGAGGTGTCATGAATTGACTGACACTACGAATGAAAGAGTCAATATTCGCCCGCGAAATCTTTATTTATTGGATTACAATTTTTGGCGCGATTCGATAGAGGTAAAAATAAGGATTCATTATATTCTACGTTATATTCTAAAAAAAAATTTTATATTTTCTATATCTAATAATATACACGTCTAGCTGTATATTTTGTATATACATCTTCCTTTGTAACAAATTAAATATGTAACAAATTAAATATCAATAAATGCCATTCATTACTTATAATTACTTATATTATTATTTATATTTATTATTATAAATAATTATTATATTTAATAATTATTATATTTATAATAATTATACATGCGTATCTGTAATATTATTGAATCGTTTCATTCGCGAGGAGCTGGATGAGAAGAAACTCTCATGTCCGGTTCTGCAATAGAGATGGAATTAAGAAACAACCATCAACTATAACCCCAAAAGAACCAGATTTCGTAAACAACATAGAGGAAGAATGAAGGGAATATCTTATCGAGGCAATCATATTTGTTTCGGCGGATACGCTCTTCAGGCGCTTGAACCCGCTTGGATCACAGCTAGACAGATAGAAGCGGGGCGGAGAGCAATGACACGATATGCGCGTCGTGGTGGAAAAATATGGGTACGTATATTTCCCGACAAACCTGTTACAGTAAGACCTACGGAAACACGTATGGGTTCGGGAAAGGGATCCCCCGAATATTGGGTATCTGTTGTTAAACCGGGTCGAATACTTTATGAAATGGACGGAGTATCAGAAACTATAGCCAGAGCAGCTATTTCAATAGCTGCGTGCAAAATGCCTATACGAACTCAATTTGTTATTTCACGATAGGGATGTAGAACTAAACAAAAGGGATATTGAGGATGAAAAAACAACCGCAGGTTTATTCTGGACGGACAATATTTCTTTTTTTCCTTCATCCTTTGCATTGAAATAACAGATTCAAATAAGAAATAACAGATTCAAATAAAAAATATATGATTCAACCTCAGACCCTTTTGAATGTAGCGGATAACAGCGGAGCTCGAGAATTGATGTGTATTCGAATCATAGGAGCTGGTAATCACCGATATGCTCATATTGGTGACGTTATTGTTGCTGTAATCAAAGAAGCAGTGCCAAATATGCCTATAGAAAAATCAGAAGTCATTAGAGCTGTAATTGTACGTACATGTAAAGAACTCAAACGTGACAACGGTATGATAATACGATATGATGACAATGCAGCGGTCGTCATTGATCAAGAAGGAAATCCAAAAGGAACTCGAGTTTTTGGTGCGATCGCTCGGGAATTGAGACAGTTGAATTTTACTAAAATAGTTTCATTAGCTCCCGAGGTATTATAAATACTAGTAGATGACACTATGATATAGTAGGCTATCTGAAATAGATTAAATTAATAGATTGTGTCTCACGCATATACTTTTTAAAATTTAATAATTCAAAAAAAAACAAAAAAAAAAAAATAAAAAAGGAAACATGTTGATTATATCAAAATTAGGAGGCACAAAAAATTATAGTTCGTTATGGGTAGGGACACTATTGCCGATATAATAACTTCTATAAGAAATGCTGACATGAATAAAAAAGGAACGGTTCGAATAACATCTACTAATACCACCGAAAACATTGTTAAAATACTTCTACGAGAAGGTTTTATTGAAAATGTTCGGAAACATCAGGAAAATAACAAATATTTCTTGGTTTCAACCCTGCGACATAGAAAGACTAGGAAAGGAATATATAGAACCGTTTTAAAGTGTATCAGCCGACCCGGTTTACGAATTTATTCCAACTATCAACGAATTCCTAAGATTTTAGGTGGAATGGGAATTGTAATTCTTTCTACTTCTCAAGGTATAATGACAGATCGAGAAGCTCGACTAGAAAGATTTGGAGGAGAAATTTTGTATTATATATGGTAATCCTCCTCCTCTGGTATCCTAATTTTATCTCTAACTTCCCATTTGTGAAATAGAGAGGAAAAGTGAGTTATATACCTCTTCCTTCATTAGTTGATACTTCAAGGGGGTTACCTGGAATGAAAGAACAAAAATTGATTCATGAAGGTTTAATTACTGAATCACTTCCCAACGGTATGTTCCGGGTCCGTTTAGATAATGAAGATCTAATTCTAGGTTATGCTTCAGGGAGGATCCGGCGCAGTTTTATACGGATACTACCAGGAGATAGAGTAAAAATTGAAGTAAGTCGTTATGATTCAACCAGAGGACGTATAATTTATAGACTTCGCAACAAAGATTCGAACGATTAGGTGATTTTTTAAACATTCCTTTCATGGGGACACAATTCGAAGTTAAAAAAAAAATATTCAAGAAACTTATTTTCTTCAAAAGAGTAGATTCAGAATTAAGGTAAGGAATAAGAAATATGAAAATAAGGACTTCTGTTCGTAAAATTTGTGAAAAATGTCGACTGATCCGTAGGCGCGGACGAATTATAGTGATTTGTTCCAATCCGAGACATAAACAGAGACAAGGGTAATCTTTCTAAAAAAGAACTTTCTTTTCTAAAGGGGAGAACCC